GCTAGCGTAGCTTATTCAAAGCATAACACTGAAGATGTTAAGATGGGCCCTAGAAAGCTCCGCAAGCATAAAGGCTTGGTCCTGACTTTGCTAACAGCTTTGTCCTAACCTACACATGCAAGTATCCGCACCCCGGTGAGAATGCCCCTACAGTCCCCCGCCCGGAGACAAGGAGCTGGTATCAGGCACACTACTACTGAAGCCCACGACACCTTGCTCAGCCACACCTTCAAGGGTAATCAGCAGTGGTAAACATTAAGCCATAAGTGAAAACTTGACTTAATTAAGGCCAAGAGGGTCGGTAAAACTCGTGCCAGCCACCGCGGTTATACGAGAGACCCAAGTTGTTAAATCACGGCGTAAAGAGTGGTTAAAATGTATTAAAAAATAGAGCCGAACACTTACAAAGTTGTTATAAGCACACGAAATTAAGAAGCCCAATCACGAAAGTGGCTTTATATAATTTGAGCCCACGTAAGCTAGGACACAAACTGGGATTAGATACCCCATTATGCCTAGCCGTCAACATCGACAGCATCCTACACCCGCTGTCCGCCCGGGAACTACGAGCAACAGCTTAAAACCCAAAGGACTTGGCGGTGCTTCAGATCCCCCTAGAGGAGCCTGTCCTAGAACCGATAATCCCCGTTCGACCTCACCCTTTCTTGTTTAACCCGCCTATATACCGCCGTCGTCAGCTTACCCCGTAGGGACCTACAGTAAGCATAATTGGTACTGCCTAAAACGCCAGGTCGAGGTGTAGCGAATGGAAAGGGAAGAAATGGGCTACATTCAATAAAATAATGAATACGGATAATAGCCTGAAATGGTTATTTAAAGGAGGATTTAGTAGTAAGAGGGAAATAGAGTGTCCCTCTGAAACTGGCCCTGAAGCGCGTACACACCGCCCGTCACTCTCCCCTCCGCCCACTTTTATTATATCTTAATACCCCCATGGCATTAAGGGGAGGCAAGTCGTAACATGGTAAGTGTACCGGAAGGTGTACTTGGAAAAACCAGAGCATAGCTAAACAAAGAATAGCATCTCCCTTACACTGAGAAGACATCCGTGCAAACCGGATTGCCCTGACGCTAAATAGCTAGCCCGCCCCCCAAAAGACAACAACCCCTATTAATAACCCCGCATACTGCACATTCCATAAAACAAACCATTTTTCCCCCTTAGTATGGGAGACAGAAAAGGCCCCAGGCGCTATAGTGAAAGTACCGCAAGGGAAAGCTGAAAGAGAAATGAAATAATCCAGTAAGGCATCGAAAAGCAGAGATTATCCCTCGTACCTTTTGCATCATGATTTAGCCAGTAACCCCCAAGCAAAGAGCACTTTAGTTTGTTACCCCGAAACTACGTGAGCTACTCCAAGACAGCCTACACAATAGGGCGAACCCGTCTCTGTGGCAATAGAGTGGGAAGAGCTTCGAGTAGAGGTGACAAGCCTACCGAACCTAGTTATAGCTGGTTGCCTGAGAAATGGATAGAAGTTCAGCCTCCCGGCTTCTCCCCTCCCCCAAGCACTTCAGACATCAAAGAAACCGAGAGCGTTAATCAAAGGAGGGACAGCCCCTTTGATACAAGACACAACTTTTACAGAAGACTAAAGATCATATACACATTTAAAGGTAAGCATGTTCTGGTTGGCTTAAAAGCAGCCCTCCCCACAGAAAGCGTTAAAGCTCGGGCATACTACCCGCCTCCTCCCTATATTGATAATTAAATCTTAAGCCCCTACCCCTATCGGGCCGCCCCATGCCAACATGGGGACGACCATGCTAATATGAGTAATAAGAGAATGTAAGACTCTCTCCTCGCACACGTGTAAATCGGAACGGACCCCCCACCGAACTTTAACGGCCCCAAATAAAGAGGGAATTGGACATACAAATTAAACAACCAGATAGACATCCAATGACTAACCGTTGACCCAACACTGGTGTGCCTTTTTAAAGGAAAGGCTAAAAGAAAGAGAAGGAACTCGGCAAATAAAGCCTCGCCTGTTTACCAAAAACATCGCCTCTTGCAAAATTAACAAATAAGAGGTCCCGCCTGCCCTGTGACTCTATGTTTAACGGCCGCGGTATACTGACCGTGCGAAGGTAGCGCAATCACTTGTCTTTTAAATGGAGACCTGTATGAATGGCATAACGAGGGCTTAACTGTCTCCTCTTTCAAGTCAATGAAATTGATCTCCCCGTGCAGAAGCGGGGATAAAACCATAAGACGAGAAGACCCTATGGAGCTTTAGACACCAAGGCGGCCCACAGTTAATGACACCAGAACAAAGGACCAAACAACTCAACACTCCGCCCTAATGTCTTTGGTTGGGGCGACCGCGGGGTAGTAAAAAACTCCCGCGTGGAACGAGAGGACTCCCCTCTTACAACTAAGAGCTACCGCTCTAAGAAACAGAATTTCTGACCTATCAGATCCGGCCTGTAGCCGATCAACGGAACGAGTTACCCTAGGGATAACAGCGCAATCCCCTTTTAGAGCCCATATCGACAAGGGGGTTTACGACCTCGATGTTGGATCAGGACATCCTAATGGTGCAGCCGCTATTAAGGGTTCGTTTGTTCAACGATTAAAGTCCTACGTGATCTGAGTTCAGACCGGAGCAATCCAGGTCAGCTTCTATCTATGACATGAACTTTTCTAGTACGAAAGGACCGAAAAGCGGGAGCCCCTATTCCAAACACGCCCCCCCCCACCTGATGAAATCAACTAAAACAGGTAAAAGGGCATACTCCCTCCACCCAAGAAAATGGCATATTAAGGTGGCAGAGCCCGGTTACTGCAAAAGACCTAAGCCCTTTCTACAGAGGTTCAAGTCCTCTCCTTAATAATGATATCAGTACTGATCACCCATATTGTCAACCCCCTTATCTTTATTGTCCCCGTCCTCCTTGCCGTCGCTTTTCTAACACTCGTAGAACGAAAAGTACTCGGTTATATGCAACTGCGAAAAGGCCCGAACGTAGTAGGCCCTTACGGCCTACTACAACCAATCGCCGACGGGGTCAAACTATTTATTAAAGAGCCCGTAAAACCATCCACCTCTTCTCCCATCCTATTCCTCCTAGCCCCCATACTCGCGCTTACTCTCGCCCTCACCCTATGGGCCCCGATGCCCCTCCCATACCCAGTCGTTGACTTAAACCTAGGGATTCTTTTTGTACTAGCCCTCTCCAGCCTGGCAGTTTATTCAATCCTAGGGTCAGGATGGGCATCCAACTCAAAATACGCCCTCATTGGGGCACTACGAGCCGTAGCCCAAACCATCTCGTATGAAGTCAGCCTAGGACTAATCCTTCTAAACACTATTATCTTCACGGGAGGTTTTACACTACAAATCTTTAACGTAGCACAAGAAAGCGTCTGACTAATTCTACCTGCCTGACCTCTCGCCGCAATATGGTATATTTCAACACTAGCAGAGACCAACCGTGCCCCCTTTGACCTCACAGAAGGAGAATCAGAACTAGTTTCCGGCTTCAACGTAGAATATGCAGGAGGGCCTTTTGCCCTCTTTTTCTTAGCCGAATACGCCAACATCCTACTCATAAATACACTTTCCGCCATCCTTTTCCTGGGAGCATTTCACCTTCCAACCCTACCAACACTAACTGCAATCAACCTAATAACTAAAGCAGCCCTACTATCCGTAGTTTTCTTATGGGTCCGAGCCTCATACCCCCGATTCCGATATGACCAACTCATGCACCTCATCTGAAAAAACTTCCTCCCCTTAACACTGGCCCTCGTTATCTGACATCTCGCCCTTCCGATTGCCCTTGCAGGCCTCCCCCCCGTACTATAACCAAGGACCTGTGCCTGAACAAAAGGGCCACTTTGATAGAGTGTATCATGAGGGTTAAAGCCCCTCCAGCTCCTTAGAAAGAAGGGATTTGAACCCAACCCGGAGAGATCAAAACTCTCAGTGCCTCCACTACACCACTTCCTAGTAAAGTCAGCTAAGATAAGCTTTTGGGCCCATACCCCAAACATGTTGGTTAAAGTCCTTCCTATGCTAATGAACCCATATGTCTTTGCCATCCTCCTCTCTGGACTTGGCCTAGGTACCACCCTCACCTTCGCAAGCTCCCACTGGCTCCTCGCTTGAATAGGCCTGGAAATTAACACCTTAGCCATCATCCCTCTCATAGCCCGACACTCCCACCCACGAGCAGTCGAAGCAGCCACTAAATACTTCCTCGCCCAAGCCACAGCAGCTGCTATACTCCTTTTTGCAAGCACTACCAATGCTTGACTGACAGGACAATGAGAAATTCAACAAATATCACACCCCCTCCCCATTACAATAATTTCGGCCGCCCTCGCACTAAAAATTGGACTCGCCCCATTTCACTCTTGAATGCCCGACGTCCTTCAAGGCCTAGATCTCACCACAGGCCTTATTATAACAACCTGACAAAAACTAGCCCCCTTTGCCCTCCTCCTCCAAATACAACCCGCCAACTCCACCATACTATTAATTTTGGGACTAGCCTCAACCTTAATTGGTGGCTGAGGAGGGCTAAACCAAACACAACTACGAAAAATCCTCGCTTACTCCTCAATCGCACACCTCGGATGAATAGCCCTAATTCTACAATTTATACCCTCCCTCACACTCCTAGCCCTACTCACGTACTTCATTATGACATCCTCCACATTCCTTGCATTCAAGTTAACCAACTCTGCTACTATCAACGCAATCGCCTCCTCCTCCACAAAAACACCGGCCCTCACAGCACTTATGCCCCTTGTCCTCCTCTCATTAGGAGGCCTCCCCCCACTAACCGGATTTATACCTAAATGACTCATCCTTCACGAACTAACCAAACAAGACCTCGTCCCTATTGCCACCTTTGCTGCCCTTACTGCTCTCCTCAGTCTTTACTTCTATCTTCGCCTTTCCTACGCAATAACCCTCACTATGTCCCCAAACAACTTAACAGGCGCCTCTTTCTGACGGCTGCAGACCCCCCAACCCACACTACCCTTGGCTGTAACCACCATATCCACCATCATGTTACTGCCTCTAACCCCAACCGCAGTTGCTTTATTGAGCCCCTAAGAGACTTAGGTTAATGACTTAGACCAAGGGCCTTCAAAGCCCTAAGTGGGGGTGAGAGCCCCTCAGTCTCTGTAAGACTTGCAGGATATTACCCCACATCTCCTGTATGCAAAACAGACACTTTAATTAAGCTAAAGCCTTTCTAGACAGGTGGGCCTCGATCCCACAAACTCTTAGTTAACAGCTAAGCGCTCAAACCAGCGAGCATCCGCCTACCTTTCCCCCGCCTATAAATTATAGGCGGAGGCGGGGGAAAGCCCCGGCAGACGTCAATCTGCTTCTTAAGATTTGCAATCTAACATGTTATACACCACAAGGCTTGATAGGAAGAGGACTTGAACCTCTGTCTATGGGGCTACAACCCACCGCTTAAAACTCAGCCATCCTACCTGTGGCAACCACACGTTGATTCTTTTCCACTAACCACAAAGACATTGGCACCCTTTATTTAGTATTTGGTGCTTGAGCCGGCATAGTAGGCACAGCTTTGAGCTTGCTCATTCGAGCAGAACTTAGCCAACCAGGCGCCCTCCTCGGGGATGACCAGATTTATAATGTTATTGTTACAGCACATGCCTTTGTAATAATTTTCTTTATAGTAATACCAATTATGATTGGTGGGTTTGGCAACTGACTGATCCCCCTTATGATCGGTGCCCCCGACATAGCCTTTCCTCGTATGAATAATATGAGCTTTTGACTTCTACCCCCTTCCTTCCTGCTCCTTCTCGCCTCCTCAGGCGTAGAGGCGGGAGCAGGAACCGGCTGAACAGTATACCCCCCTTTAGCTGGAAACCTGGCCCACGCAGGACCTTCCGTTGATCTAACAATCTTCTCCCTCCATCTGGCAGGGGTATCTTCAATCCTCGGGGCCATTAACTTTATTACTACTATTGTTAATATGAAACCTCCCGCCACAACACAATATCAAACCCCCTTATTTGTTTGATCTGTGTTAATTACCGCTGTTCTTCTCCTTCTGTCCCTCCCAGTTCTTGCCGCCGGCATCACAATGCTTCTCACAGACCGAAACCTAAATACTACCTTCTTTGACCCTGCAGGAGGAGGAGACCCAATTCTCTACCAACATCTCTTCTGATTTTTCGGCCACCCGGAAGTTTATATTTTAATTCTTCCAGGGTTCGGAATAATTTCACACATTGTCGCCCATTATTCCGGCAAAAAAGAACCTTTCGGCTACATAGGCATGGTCTGGGCCATAATAGCAATTGGCCTTCTAGGATTTATTGTTTGAGCCCACCACATATTTACAGTAGGTATAGATGTTGACACACGTGCATACTTTACATCCGCTACTATGATTATTGCGATCCCGACAGGAGTAAAAGTATTTAGCTGACTGGCAACCCTGCATGGAGGGGCCCTTAAGTGAGAAACCCCTTTACTATGGGCCCTAGGCTTTATTTTCCTCTTTACAGTAGGGGGACTGACCGGAATCGTGCTAGCCAACTCATCCCTAGACATTGTACTTCACGATACATACTATGTAGTAGCCCACTTCCACTACGTCCTATCCATGGGGGCTGTATTTGCCATCGTAGCTGGCTTTATGCACTGATTCCCTCTATTCTCCGGATACACTTTACATTCTACTTGAACAAAAATCCACTTCACAGTCATGTTTGTGGGAGTAAACTTAACATTCTTCCCCCAACACTTCCTTGGCCTGGCAGGAATGCCCCGTCGATACTCAGATTACCCCGATGCTTATACCCTGTGAAATACAATCTCCTCTCTGGGCTCTTTAATCTCTTTAACAGCGGTTATTTTATTCCTATTTATTATCTGAGAGGCATTCGCCGCTAAACGAGAAGTAAAAGCAGTAGAATTAACCACAACAAATGTAGAGTGACTGCACGGCTGCCCTCCCCCTTACCACACATTTGAGGAACCCGCATTCGTTCAAGTTCGGTCTAAAAAACTTCGCCGAGAAAGGGAGGAATTGAACCCCCGTAGGCTAGTTTCAAGCCAGCCACATAACCGCTCTGCCACTTTCTTAATAAGATACTAGTAGAAAAAGCACAACACCCCCTTGTCAAGGGGGAGCTGTGGGTTGAAGCCCCGCGTATCTTAAACAACTAATGGCACATCCATCACAATTAGGTTTCCAAGATGCAGCTTCCCCTATTATAGAAGAACTACTCCACTTCCACGACCACGCCCTGATAATTGTGCTTTTAATTAGCACATTAGTTCTTTACATTATTATCGCTATAGTATCCACTAAGCTAGTTAACCTATACATTCTAGACTCCCAAGAGATCGAAGTAATTTGAACCGTTCTCCCCGCAGTCATCCTTATCTTGATCGCTCTCCCCTCCCTTCGCATTCTCTACCTTATAGACGAAATTAACGACCCTCACCTAACAGTAAAAGCAATTGGCCACCAATGATACTGAAGCTATGAATACACTGACTACCAAGACCTTGGGTTTGATTCCTACATAATCCCCACACAAGACCTAACCCCTGGCCAATTCCGCCTCTTGGATACAGACCACCGAATGGTAGTGCCAGTCGAATCCCCCGTTCGCGTTCTAGTCACTGCCGAAGACGTATTACACTCCTGAGCAGTCCCAGCCCTCGGCGTAAAAATAGACGCCGTACCTGGGCGCCTAAACCAAACAGCCTTTATTGCCTCCCGCCCAGGAGTTTTCTATGGGCAATGCTCTGAAATCTGCGGTGCAAATCACAGTTTTATACCAATCGTAGTTGAAGCCGTACCTCTACAACACTTCGAAAGCTGATCCTCTATACTACTTGAAGACGCCTCGTCAAGAAGCTAAATATGGGAATAGCGTTAGCCTTTTAAGCTAAAGAATGGTGCCTCCCGACCACCCTTGATGACATGCCACAACTTAACCCCCTCTGCTGATTTAACATATTAGCCTTCTCTTGAATAGCTTTCACAACCGTAATCCCCACAAAAATTAAAAATGTGTCTTTCCCAAACTTCCCTGAACTTAAAGAAACAGACAAACCTGAGACTAAATCCTGAACCTGACCATGGCTCTAAGCTTTTTTGATCAATTTGCAAGCCCAACATACCTGGGAATCCCCCTAGTGGCGATTGCCCTCAGCCTGCCCTGAGTTTTATACCCTACACCCTGCGGACGATGACAAAGCAACCGGCTACTAACAGTCCAAAACTGATCTATCGCCCGATTTACCCAACAGCTACTCCTGCCCTTAAATGTAGGAGCCCACAAATGAGCTCTCCTCCTCACCTCATTAATAGTATTTCTCTTAACCCTCAACTTACTAGGCCTTCTTCCATACACATTTACACCCACTACGCAACTATCACTCAACCTCGGCTTCGCCGTTCCCCTCTGACTGGCGACAGTAATCATCGGCATATGAAATAAGCCTACTGATGCGCTAGGACACCTCCTACCAGAAGGTACCCCCGCGCCTCTGATCCCCGTCCTAATTATCATCGAGACAATTAGCCTATTTATTCGGCCCCTCGCCCTAGGAGTACGGCTCACTGCCAACCTCACAGCCGGCCACCTCCTAATTCAACTGATTTCAACTGCTGTCTTTGTTTTAGTACCCCTAATGCCCGTAGTGGCAGTCCTCACTGCAACACTACTATTTCTACTCACGCTACTAGAAGTTGCCGTGGCAATAATTCAAGCCTATGTGTTTGTCCTTCTCCTCAGCCTGTACCTCCAAGAAAACGTTTAATGGCCCATCAAGCACACGCATACCACATAGTTGACCCCAGCCCCTGACCTTTAACAGGTGCAGTTGCCGCCCTGCTAATAACATCCGGTCTTGCAATTTGATTCCACTACCACTCAATAAACTTAATTGTACTTGGCACAATCCTCCTACTACTGACAATGTACCAATGATGACGAGACATCGTTCGAGAAGGCACATACCAGGGACACCACACTCCTCCTGTCCAAAAAGGGCTTCGATACGGAATAATCCTCTTCATCACATCAGAAGTTTTCTTCTTTCTAGGATTTTTCTGAGCCTTTTACCACTCAAGCCTCGCACCCACCCCAGAACTAGGAGGCTGCTGACCCCCTACCGGGATCACCCCCCTAGACCCCTTCGAAGTTCCCCTACTAAACACAGCAGTCCTACTCGCGTCAGGAGTAACAGTCACCTGAGCCCACCACAGCATTATAGAAGGCCTCCGAGCCCAAACAACCCAATCCCTCTTACTAACAATCCTACTTGGTTTTTACTTCACTTTCCTCCAAGGCTTGGAATATTACGAAGCCCCTTTCACAATCGCTGACGGAGTCTACGGGTCTACATTCTTTGTTGCCACAGGCTTCCACGGACTACATGTCATTATTGGTTCCACTTTCTTAGCTGTATGTTTTGTACGCCACCTAAAATACCACTTTACTACCGGCCACCATTTCGGATTCGAAGCCGCCGCCTGATACTGACACTTCGTAGATGTTGTATGACTATTCCTTTACATCTCCATTTATTGATGAGGATCTTAATCTTTTTAGTATTAAACTAGTACAAGTGACTTCCAATCACCCGGTCTTGGTTAAAGTCCAAGGAAAGATAATGAACCTAGTCACGACAATTATCACAATCGCCCTCTTACTTTCCATCGCTTTACTTCTCATCTCATTTTGGCTCCCCCAAATAAACCCCGACCAGGAAAAACTTTCCCCATATGAGTGTGGTTTCGACCCCCTTGGCTCAGCCCGCATGCCCTTCTCCCTCCGCTTCTTCCTAGTCGCAATCCTCTTCCTTCTTTTTGACCTCGAAATTGCCCTTCTGCTGCCCCTCCCCTGAGGCGACCAACTACCCTCCCCCCTACTTACCTTCTTTTGAGCCTCCGCCGTCCTGATTATCCTCACCCTCGGACTAATCTATGAATGACTTCAAGGAGGCCTAGAATGAGCCGAATGGGTGATTAGCTTAAGAAAAGCATTTGATTTCGGCTCAAAAACTTGTGGTTAAACTCCACAATTGCCCTATGACCCCTGTCCACTTCGCCTTTTCATCCGCCTTTACACTAGGCCTGATAGGTCTGGTATTTCACCGAACCCACCTCCTCTCAGCCCTCTTGTGCTTAGAAGGTATAATACTCTCCTTATTCATCGCCCTCTCCGTATGAACCCTCCAACTAAACGCTACCAACTTCGCAATCTCTCCAATACTTTTACTGGCATTTTCAGCCTGCGAAGCAAGCGCAGGCCTTGCCCTCCTAGTCGCCACCGCCCGCACACACGGCTCCGACCGCCTACAAACCTTTAACCTCCTACAATGCTAATAATCCTTATCCCCACCCTAATACTAATTCCTACCGCCTGAATTGTTCGCCCCCAGTGGCTGTGGCCTACTGCCCTAGCCCACAGCCTGGTAATTGCACTAGCCAGCCTCTTCTGGTTCAAAAACTTAACAGAGGTCGGAATATCTTGTCTAAACCTCTATATGGCAACAGACACCATCTCCACCCCCCTGCTAATCCTCACCACCTGACTGTTACCCCTCATAATTCTAGCCAGCCAAGCCCACCTATGCCAGGAACCACTCAACCGACAACGAGTGTACATCTCACTCCTAGCATCTCTACAATTCTTCCTAATCTTAGCCTTTAGCGCCACCGAAATTATTATATTTTACATCATATTTGAAGCCACCCTTATTCCCACCCTATTCCTAATCACCCGATGGGGTAACCAAACAGAGCGCCTTAACGCTGGCACTTACTTCCTATTCTACACCCTGGCAGGGTCTTTGCCACTTCTTGTCGCACTGCTTNTACTTCAAAATACTACAGGAACCCTCTCCCTATTAACACTACAATATTCAGAGCTTACAATATCTAACTCTTACTCATCCAAATTCTGATGAGTGGCCCTCATACTAGCATTTCTTGTAAAAATGCCACTATATGGAGCACACCTTTGACTCCCTAAAGCCCACGTTGAAGCCCCCGTTGCAGGCTCTATAATCCTTGCCGCAGTCCTCCTAAAATTAGGCGGTTACGGTATAATTCGAGTACTCATGATACTAGAGCCCGTGGCTAAACAACTATGCTACCCCTTCATCATTCTCGCCCTCTGAGGTGTGATTATAACAGGCTCTACATGCCTACGCCAAACAGACTTAAAATCCCTAATCGCTTACTCATCAGTAAGTCACATAGGATTAGTGATTGCTGGCATCTTAACACTGTCCCCCTGAGGTATCACCGGCTCCCTCATCCTAATAATCTCCCACGGCCTAACATCATCCGCCCTATTCTGCCTCGCAAACACCAACTATGAACGCACACACAGCCGAACTATACTCCTAGCACGAGGCCTACAGACGGCCCTCCCATTGATAGCGATATGATGGTTCCTCGCCTCTCTCGCCAACTTAGCCCTTCCCCCGTTACCCAACCTCATAGGAGAACTAATGATTATCACCGCCGCATTAAACTGATCTTGATGAACTATTATTCTAACAGGAGCGGGCACCTTAATCACAGCAGGCTACTCCCTCTACATATTCCTCATAACCCAACGAGGCCCACTCCCACCCCATATTAAAAACATCGCCCCCTCCTACTCTCGAGAACACCTATTGATGGCCCTACACCTCCTCCCCCTAGTCCTCCTGATCCTTAAACCCGAGCTGATCTGAGGATGGACCGCCTAAGTAGACATAGTTTAAAAAAAATATTAGATTGTGATTCTAAAGACAGGGGTTAAAGCCCCCTTGTCCACCGAGAGAGGCTTGCTGCAACGAAGACTGCTAATCTCCGCTACCTTGGTTAAATTCCAAGGCTCACTCGATGTTACTTGCTCCTAAAGGATAACAGCTCATCCGTTGGTCTTAGGAACCAAAAACTCTTGGTGCAAATCCAAGTAGCAGCTATGCACTCCACCTCTCTCATAATGACCTCAAGCCTAGTCCTTATTTTTATATTACTGGCCTACCCAATCGTTACAACCCTGACCCCCATACCTAAAAGTCCCAACTGAGCCCTCACACATGTTAAAACAGCAGTCAAAACAGCATTCTTTGTCAGCCTCCTCCCCCTCTTCCTTTTCCTCAACGAAGGCGCAGAAACAATTATCACCAACTGAAACTGGATTAACACCCAAACCTTCGATATCAATATTAGCCTTAAATTCGACCACTACTCAATTATCTTCACCCCCGTCGCTCTTTACGTCACTTGATCCATTCTAGAGTTCGCATCTTGATATATACACTCAGACCCTTACATAAACCGTTTCTTCAAGTACCTTCTCATCTTCCTTATCGCTATAATTATTCTAGTTACAGCTAACAACATATTCCAATTCTTCATCGGTTGAGAGGGTGTTGGCATCATATCATTTCTTTTAATCGGTTGATGATACGGCCGAACAGACGCGAACACCGCCGCACTACAAGCAGTCCTTTACAACCGAGTAGGAGACATCGGACTAATCTTTGCTATAGCATGAATAGCTACCAACCTTAACTCCTGGGAAATACAACAGATATTTGTTGCTGCCAAAAACCTAGACCTTACCTTCCCCCTCCTGGGACTGATCCTCGCCGCCACTGGCAAATCAGCCCAATTTGGACTTCACCCCTGACTTCCTTCTGCCATAGAAGGTCCTACGCCGGTCTCTGCCCTACTGCACTCCAGCACAATAGTTGTCGCAGGCATTTTCCTCCTCATTCGAGTCAGCCCACTAATAGAAAATAATCAAACTGCACTAACCACCTGCCTCTGCTTAGGTGCTTTAACTACACTATTTACAGCCACCTGCGCCCTCACACAAAATGACATCAAAAAAATTGTCGCCTTCTCTACCTCCAGCCAACTAGGACTAATAATAGTGACCATCGGCCTAAACCAGCCCCAACTTGCCTTCCTCCATATCCGTACCCACGCATTCTTTAAAGCGATACTGTTTCTCTGCTCGGGGGCAATCATCCATAGCCTCAATGACGAGCAAGACATCCGTAAAATAGGAGGAATGCACCACCTTGCCCCATTTACATCCTCCTGCATAACTCTTGGCAGCCTAGCCCTCACCGGCACCCCTTTCCTAGCAGGATTCTTCTCCAAAGATGCTATTATTGAAGCACTAAACAACTCCTACCTTAACGCCTGAGCCCTCTCCCTTACTTTACTAGCCACTTCATTCACAGCCGTGTATAGCCTTCGTCTCGTATTTTTTGTTGTTATAGGCCACCCTCGCTTTAACCCCCTGTCACCAATTAACGAAAACTCGCCCTCCGTCATCAATCCCCTAAAACGACTAGCCTGAGGAAGTATTATTGCAGGCCTCTTAATCACTTCAAACATTACTCCCCTAAAAACACCCATCATGTCAATACCCCCCCTTCTAAAATTAGCCGCTCTCTTTGTCACCATCCTAGGACTAGCCCTGGCCCTAGAACTTGCATCCTTAACAAGCAAACAATACAACCCAACCCCCAACCTGTTGGCACACCACTTCTCTAATATACTAGGGTTCTTCCCCACCATCATCCACCGCCTCACCCCTAAACTTAATCTCTCCCTCGGACAGATAATTGCTAGCCAAATAATGGATCAGACCTGATTAGAAAAATCCGGCCCCAAAGCCGTAGCCTCCCTCAATACCCCACTAATTACCACAGCAAGTAACATTCAACAAGGAATGATCAAAACCTACCTCACCCTATTTCTTCTAACCTTAGCCATTGCCTTACTTGTGGTCATCTTTTAAACTGCCCGAAGCGACCCTCGCCCAAGCCCTCGCGTCAACTCCAATACTACAAACAAAGTAAGAAGAAGTGCCCAGGCGCTAATAATCAATATACCCCCTCCCCCCGAATACATTATTGCAACCCCTCCAACATCACCACGAAATATATAAAAGTCACTGCCTTCCTCAGATGAAAGTCAAGAAGCCTCATGTCACTGCCCAAACGCATAATATGCACCCCAAAAAACCCCCCCTACATACCCCACCCCGCTAACCATAACCCGACCGCTACCTCAACCCTCAGGAAATGGCTCAGCAGCAAGCGCTGCCGTATAAGCAAACACAACCAACATACCCCCTAAATAAATTAAAAACAGAACTAAAGATAAAAAAGAACCCCCATGACATACTAAAACTCCACAACCCAAGCCCGCTACTCCTACCAAGCCCAAAGCGGCAAAGTAAGGAGAAGGATTACAAGCAACTGCAACCAAACCCAAAACCAACCCAAATAAAAGCATTGACATAGTTAAAGTCATGATTTCTGCCAGGATTTTAACCAGGACCAATGGCTTGAAAAACCACCGTTGTTATTCAACTACAGAAACCTAATGGCAAGTCTCCGAAAAACCCACCCCCTCCTAAAAATTGCTAACGACGCATTAATTGACCTCCCAACTCCCTCAAACATCTCAGTTTGATGAAATTTTGGCTCCCTTCTAGGTCTCTGCTTAATTTCCCAAATCGCCACAGGACTTTTCCTCGCTATACACTATACATCCGACATCGCAACAGCCTTCTCATCTGTAACCCACATCTGCCGAGACGTAAACTACGGATGACTAATTCGAAACCTCCATGCCAACGGCGCCTCCTTCTTCTTTATGTGTATTTACGCACACATCGGACGAGGCCTATACTACGGCTCATACCTTTATAAAGAAACATGAAACATTGGAGTTATTCTCTTGCTCCTAGTCATAATAACCGCCTTCGTAGGCTATGTATTGCCCTGAGGACAAATGTCATTTTGAGGCGCCACAGTCATTACTAACCTTCTTTCCGCGGTCCCTTATGTCGGCAACATGCTAGTCCAATGAATCTGAGGAGGATTCTCAGTAGACAACGCCACCCTAACTCGATTCTTTGCCTTCCACTTCCTACTCCCATTCGTCATTCTAGCCGCAACCCTTGTTCACCTACTATTCTTACATGAGACAGGATCCAACAACCCCCTCGGCTTAAACTCAAACGTTGACAAAATTTCATTCCACCCATACTTTTCATACAAAGACCTATTAGGCTTCATAGTCCTTCTCACCGCACTCACTTCACTATCACTCTTTTCCCCAAACCTACTGGGCGACCCCGATAACTTCACCCCCGCCAACCCACTAGTGACACCTCCCCATATCAAGCCCGAATGATACTTCCTATTTGCATATGCCATCTTACGTTCAATTCCTAATAAACTGGGAGGAGTTCTTGCACTCCTGGCATCCATTCTCGTCCTCATACTAGTCCCCTTCCTCCACACATCAAAACAACGAAGCCTCACCTTTCGGCCCTTCTCTCAACTTCTATTTTGAACTCTTATTGCAAACGTCCTAATCCTTACTTGAATCGGGGGAATGCCCGTAGAAGACCCTTACATCATTATCGGCCAAATTGCATCCTTCACCTACTTCTTCCTATTCCTAGTCCTAATACCACTAACAGGATGAGTAGAAAATAAAGTTATAGGGTGAACCTGCATTAGTAGCTCAGTATCAGAGCGCCGGTCTTGTAAACCGGAGTGCAGGGGTTAAACTCCCCTCTACTGCTCAGAAAGGAGGGAGTTTAACCCTCACCACTGGCCCCCAAAACCAACATTCTCATTGAAACTACTTTCTGATATACAGTAATGTATACATGCCATGTTCATTACATATATGTAAGTACACCATATATGTATATAACCATAACATACTAGCATCAGCATATACTATGGTGTATTACCATTAATATCAAGTCACCTTCCAAGAAAACATTTAAACTAAAATCCCACACAAAGCAAGATCTTAAGCGGTAATTTAACTGCATAATAAATGTAAGGAACTCATTAATCGGGCCAATATATTCATAAGTGAAGATACACCAAGTATCAACATCTCTGAATATTTAAGATCACTGAATGTAATAAGAACCGACCATCAGTTGATTACTTAATGCATACTCTTATTGAAGGTGAGGGACAAGAATTGTGAGGGTCGCACTTAGTGAACTATTCCTGGCATCTGGTTCCTATTTCAGGGCCATTCGTCTATATTATTCCTCACACTTTCATCGACGCTGACATAAGTTAATGGTGGAAAACACAAGCGGGAGCACCCCCCATGCCGGGCCTTCTTTCTAGAGGGTGGGGGGTTCTCCCTTTTTTTTCTCTTTTCACTTGGCATCTCACAGTGTATGAAAAAAGCTCCAGTAAGGTAGAACATTCATTTACTTTGGCACAGGCAACGTGTAATTCATGGTGTAAGACTGTAACATAAGAATTGCATGTTTTAATCTCACGAGCATACACTAACGTAAAACTCAACCCATAAACATATAACTGCCCCCGGGGTTTCTTTCACGATAAACCCCCCTACCCCCCTAAGCCCCAGACATGTCTAACACTCCTGAAAACCCCCCGAAAACAGGTAAACCTCTGGTGGTGAATTTAGCGCCCAAAATGCATCTATCTACATTATTAAAAACTTTTTGT